TTGATCCGTATCCTGACATAAGAAGTCCAACAGGAGCAATACTTGAAATAGCAATCCATAAAAAAATACCGATATTGAGATCGGCTAAAATAAGGCGAGAGCTAAAAGGAATTACTGAAAAACTTAGTAAAATTGATATGACTGCTATAGAAGGTCCAATACTGAATAAACGAGTATTTCCTCGAGATGGAAGAATATTCTCTTTGAAAAGCAGTTTTGTTCCATCTGCTAGAGCTTGAAGAATTCCCAAAGGACCGGCGTATTCAGGCCCAATACGTTGTTGTATTCCTGCAGATATTTCTCTTTCTAACCATACAATTACTAGTACACCTATTGTGATTCCCAATACAAGAGTCAAAATAGGGACAAACATCCATATGATCCCATAGACCTCTTTTAAAGATTCTAATCTGTAAAAGGAATTGATATCTTGTACTTCTGTTGTATAAATTATCATTTCAACGATCAACTTCTCCCATAATGATATCTATGCTACCTAGTATCGTCATAATATCAGCCAATTTCATTCTTTTAACTAACTGAGGAAGAATTTGCAAATTGATAAAACCCGGCGGGCGAATTTTCCATCTCCAAGGAAAACCACTTTGATCCCCTATCAGAAAAATTCCTAATTCTCCCTTTGGAGCTTCCATTCTCGCATAAAGTTCTTGTCTCGGTAATTCAAATGTAGGAGAAGGTTTTTTACTAATGAATCGATATTCAAAATCATTCCATTCTGGATCCCTTTTTCGATCAAAGCATCGGATTTCTAAATTCTCATAGGGACCCCCCGGAATTCCTTCCAGGGCCTGTTGAATTATTTTTATGGATTCCGTCATTTCACCGATTCGGACTAAATAACGAGCTAATGAATCTCCTTCTTTTTGCCACTGGATTTCCCAATCAAATTCGTCGTAACACTCATAATGATCAACTTTACGAAGATCCCATTTGATTCCAGATGCTCGTAGCATTGGGCCGGATAAACCCCAATTTATTGCTTCTTCTCCACCAATAACGCCTACCCCTTCAACTCGTTCTAAAAAAATAGGATTTCGCGTAATAAGTTTTTGATATTCAACAATTCCTGTTAAAAAATAATCGCAGAAATCCAAACATTTATCTATCCAGCCATAAGGTAGATCGGCCGCTACTCCTCCGATACGAAAATAATTATGCATCATTCTCATACCGGTGGCAGCTTCGAATAGATCATATACTAATTCTCTTTCTCTGAAAATATAGAAAAAGGGGGTCTGTGCACCAATATCTGCCATAAAAGGTCCAAGCCATAATAGATGAGAAGCTATACGACTCAACTCCAACATAATTACTCTGATATAGCTGGCTCTTTTAGGGATTTGAATATTGCCCAATTGTTCTGGTCCATTTACGGTTATTGCTTCCGTGAACATAGTGGCTAAATAATCCCAACGCGTTACATAAGGCAAATATTGTATAATTGTTCGGTTTTCCGCAATTTTTTCCATTCCTCTGTGTAAATAACCTAATATGGGTTCACAGTCAACAACATCTTCACCATCTAGAGTAACGATGAGACGAAGAACACCGTGCATTGATGGGTGGTGAGGTCCCATATTGACTATCATAAGGTCTTTTTCTGTAGCTGATAGATTCATAAGTTTTTCCTTGATTCATTCTTACATGAATTGTTGAAAACGAAAAGAAGTACATCAAAATGAAAAATCTAATAAATCGACTAATTCAAAATTTTCAAATTAACGATTTTTTGATTCCCGAATATCCAACTCACTAATTAATTCTTTATAACGTATTTTATTTTTCTTTGATAAATAAGACAGCAGCCGTTGACGTTTTCCTAGAATTTTACGTAGACCTCTCTGAGATAAATAGTCTTTTTTGTGCAATTCCAAATGTGAAGTAAGTCTTCGTATCTTATTGGTGAAACTGACTATTTGAAATTCAACAGACCCCTTGTTTTCTTCTTTTTTTTCTTGAAAAATAACTGAGATGAATGAATTTTTTACCATAAAACAAAATTTTCTCTCCCCCTTATTTTTGAATGTGAATTTTACTGATCAGTAATAATAATACCAGTCATTTTGATATGCACAATGATTTTAAGTTCGTTATGAACTTTATAATTTTTTCAAATAAAATGAATCAATCCGGTTTTCAATTTGATTCGTATAGGGATACAAAAGAGTGATAGATTTCTACAAAAGAGAAAATCTTTGAGTTCAAATAAGAGGATTTTGTTGATTCATTTGTCGATCTAATTGATATGTATGTCATTAAATTAGTATCATGTATCAGAATGGAATGTAAGACGATCCTTGTGCCCATCTATTTGTTTTCATATACCCGACACGGTACATACATAATATATGAGAAAATGTACCATTAACGAATTTTCAAACGCGGATACATATGTATCCTTACCATACTGAAACGACTGCCATTATTAGTATTAAACCAATAGCGATTCATACAAGCTAAATCTTCTAATCGATAATTGGGCCAAAGAAAGAACTTTAATTTAATTAGTTTCTTTTTATCACTATCAAGATGTTTGTTTTTATTCAAAACTTGCCCACAATTTTTTACATTATTTAAAAATACTGGATTTCTATGCATACCATTTTTATCCCTTGAATTGAAAGAAATTCGAATTCGCAATTCTCGCCGGTGGTTAGTGGATAAAATAGTTTCAGGAACAAACAAATCATAATGATTTTTGTCTTTATTTTCAGTCATTTTTTGATGTCTTGCAATGGATTCATCAAAATTCTTTTTATCAATATAGTTTTTTTCTTGGTATCTTTGATTAATTTCTTGTTTATTTTTATGAACCAATGAAATACTTATAGTTTGATATAGAATAAATTGTCCATCATTTTTGACAGACAGACGAACTGGCTCGATAATCAATATTCCTTTTTTCATTAATTCTCTAAGAGTTAAATCCTTCTGACTCATCAAAATATCCAGATTCATTTCTCCCCTGTGAATAGAGGATATAACAATTTCGTTTGGATTTATCAGTTTAAGCAGGAAACTAGATGCTTTGATATTATTGATTATTCTTTTATTTAAAGAATTATCCCATCTCAATTGAAAACGCAAATACCTTTTTAGGAAAAAAGCAAGCTCTGCTTTCGTGTTGCTCTTGGATTGTTTTTTCTTTCTACGTTTTTTTCTGTCTGATTTACCATAATCTTCTCCAACATCTTTTTCTTGGTTTGAGAGAACGGATCTAAATTTTCCTTGTTTTTGTGCATCTGATACAAGATCCCCTTCACCTATGGGTTCTTTTTCTTCTTGATTTCGATTCTCTAATGCAAGAATTTTTTTTTCATTCGGTGCTATAAGGGGGTCCCTTTTTTTATTTTCAATAATCTTTTTATTAATGTTTCCATTTCCATTAAAATTTAAAAGAAGTAATTTGATTGGTATGATCCATGGTTTAACCTTATATGCATTATATAGTAGCACAAATTCTGGGAAGAACCAAAGTTCCAGATTCGCTATAGGACAACTTAGTATTTCTTCATTCATTCCCATCCAATCAAAAGGGCTTCTTTTTTTATTGGATGGGTTGCTTTCTTGATCTTGATCAATTGTGAAATAAAAAGAGTCCCTCTTATTAATTTTATCAATTTTTTGATAATTATTAACCACAGTCTTAATATTTTTGTTACCCTTGGTACTGGTATTGACCCAGGACTCAATATCGGCCTTATTTCTAAGACAAAAATGAAGAATTCGCCAATTTAAAAATTTTCTATGCGAAAATTTCCCCATAGCATCTAGAATATCGTCTTCTCCTAGATAATTATGGAGAGGGATATCCCCCAGTGTATCAAAAAATTTTCGTTTCTCCATGTTGTAATTATAAGAAATCTCTTCCCTCTTATTTACTTGTAATGGCGATCCATAAGTATATGAGTCCCTCTTATCTTGATAATTAATAGATTTATATGATAAAAAATCATATCCATAGTGTTTTTTAAAATTCGATTTTTTATATTTTTGTTCTTGATTCAGTTTATATTCTTGATTCAGTAATGAATTCGCTTGAAAATCATTTTTTTTTTCGTAATGAATTAATCTTTCTTTTTCATCTGAATCCCATTTTGTTAAATCTTTATTTTGAGCCATATAGTGTTGATTGACTCTATTTCGCCAATGTCCTGGTACTAATCTAAGCCATCTACTCTGAAATAAATCGTATTGATAATGACTCCTTAACCAGTTTTTCCATTCATTCATTCCAGAATGCCAAAAGATTTTCTGTCTTAACCCATAATGATATCTTAATCTGGAATGAGATATTCCTTGTTCTTCAAAATAATCTTTTATTTCATTTTTAAGAAAAAGAGATGTTCCGTGATATTGAAGGATAGGTTTGAATTTATAAAAACTAATAACTTGGTTTTGTGATAATTTGTAAAATACATATGCTTGTGAGAGGGAGGATAAGTCACAAAAAGCTTTTGCATTTTGATTTCTAATACTACTATTAGAAAGTGAGTTTTTTATAGTTGCAATAAAATGAATTGTATTTTTAGTTGTTTTATTAATTCTTTCTTGATTTGCTTCATTATTGTAAATGAATTTCTCAATTATTTTTTTTGTTGATTCAAGAAAAAGTTGTGTATTGGTTCTTGGAATATTAATGATATATAGAATAATATCTATGTATATCTTTTCAATGAAAAATTTTATAAAAAAATAGAATTTACGGATTAATCGAATATTTCTTCTTTTTAATATTTGCCAAAATTTTTTTGATGATTCTAATATTTTATCCTGATAACTTATTTTGTTAGAACTAATATTTATTTCTTGAGTTAGAAATTCGTTTTTCTTGTCTTTTCTAATTTTTTCTATTTGATTTTTGATTGTGTTTGTTCTCTTAGTCAGATCTTTTATTTTTTTTTCTGTTAATGAATAATTTGCCCACTCCATAGATTGAATTTGAAGGGATAATGTGTGAATCATCTTATTACTGATTATCGAATCTTTTTTAGTTTCGCCCAATTCATATATTTCTCTCAACCTAAAAAATGGAATTGGATTTCTTTTTGAAAGTTCTTTTATTATGCCCTTTAGAAATAGAATACTTTGAGTGATCCATTTTTTTGTTTCTTTTGAGACTTTTCGAAACAATTTTGTTTTTTCTTTTAAAATTGTTAAAGCTATAAAACAGTTAGTTTTCAATTTTTGAAATTTTTTTTTTAGTTCTTTAAAAATAGGCTCAAAAAACGAACGCCGTTTTCGAGGAGAACCGAAAGGTAGTTCAGTTTCCATTCCCCAAACTGTTAAAAAGCAAAAATCAATCTTTTGACCTTTCGTTTTTTTCATTGGATCTTTAGGAGAGGTTTTTTTCATTGGATCTTTATGAGAGGGTTGTAGTTTAAATCTGTGCCAAGGTTTCAGGCAAAAAGTAAATAGGATCTTTATCTGAATACCTTCTCTTAACCAGTTTTTTGGAAATTCTGTTTGGGATAATGGAACACCATCATAAGTGCATTTAACATGCATTTCTCGATTCCAATCCTTGAAATCCTCGGACCACTCAGGAAATTGGAATAATAACATACGGGCAATGTTTTTAGCTATTATCAATGAAGGTAATATAATATATTTTCTAAGAATCGATTGTGTTATTAACAGGAAGCTCCTTATTACTTGAGCAAGTAAACTCCTAGCCCAAGTTTTTGCTATTTCTAGCCGCATTTTCTCTTCTCTTTTGTATTTTTCTCTTTTGTGCTCGTCTTTTTTCTTAATCTTTTTTTCTGTATAATCATAAATTTGTGATTCTTTGTTTTTATATATCCAATTTCGAGATATTAGTTTCATCGGCCCAGAAATATCAAAAGAAAAAAAGAGGGGTTTGTCTACTCTGTCCAAAAAAAGTGGGGAATGTACATTTGCTTGAAACAGTTCCCAAGTAATTGTTTTACGTCTTTGGGCACGCATGGAACCTTTTATTATGTCTCGACGAAAATCCGGTTGTTGCGAATAGCGTATCAAAGCCACTTCGTCTGGTCGATCAGGATCATTAGCATCCTTGGTATTAGTATAAGTCTTGGTCTTTGCCTGGTTATTAGTAAAAATCACTAAGCGCTTGTATTTTCTTGAACGAATTTCAGGCTTTGCTGTTAACTTTTCCGCGGTTTCTCCGTCCTCTTGTTCTAAATTTTTGATTAATTTGTATGACCATCGAGGAACTTTTTTACTTATTTCTTTTATTCCAATAGATTTTTTTATAATTGTTTGATTGTTGGGATTAGTTATAACTATATTGAATAACAATTTCAATATTTTGACTCGATCCTCGGAATCGATATTTCCCTGTTCATCTTCTGTCAATGTCAATAAAGAGAGTTCTTTTTCTGTTGATAATGGTTTTATATTGAGTGTATCTATTGTCTGTTCAAATTCGTGATAATCAGTAGTAAGAAGTATAGCATGAATCTTATTTATCCAAAACGGATCCGTGTTTTTTTTTTTATAAGTTTGATTTATGCTTAAAGGTGAAAACCTTTTTTTGATTCTTCCGCGGTAGGGTCCATGCAAGAAAGGATCATATATTTTAGGCAAGTATTCTCTTTTAGTTTCATTATTAGAGAATCGAGTCCTTTTTTCAAGTATGCCCAGATCAAAAGATTCCTTATCTAAGGATTCGACTCTATTTATAAACTCCTTACTTAAATTTATTCTTTTAAGTTCATTGATAAAACTCCAATCAGTATACAATTCATCAGAAACCAATTTTTCTGGTGTGAAAAAATATATTTTTTTTTGTATCATTTCTCCAAAAGTTGCTAAACTAGGTGGATACGTAAAAGCTATTTTTTCTTTTCCATCACTTTGGCATGTATAAAAAAAATATTGTGACATTTCATTTTTTATAGCATTTTCAAACCGGTCATTTTTTATATATCGAAAAGGTCGATTCCATCGTTTATAATCAAAAAGAAGCGTCACAAGAGGTTTTTCAAACCATAATAAATATTTATCTTCTTTTTTTTTTAATATTTCTAACTTCGAATTTTCTTGATTCCCATCCAGATAAGAAGTTTCATAAACTGGGCTATTTTTATAGTATGTCTCTTTAAAGCCAAAGTGGAGTTCGCCCTTTTCTTTTTTTTTTTTCTTGCCATTCACTCGTAGCTTTTCTGTTTCATCCATTTTGTTCGGATCCACCCTTTCCTCCGAAAAAAGGGAAGAAGAAAGATTTTCTTCGGTGGATACCTCTTGTTCCTGTTTATCCCCCCCAACTTCTTCCTTTTCTGAAATTCCTTTCAGTTTCTTAGTCAGAATGGGTGACGGTATTCTGCCTAAATAGTAAATACAGGTAATAAATAAGAGAATACTAAAGATTCGAGCCAGAGAATTTCTAAATTCTAACATAAGATACTTATTCGGTCGAATAAGTACATTAGACCTAATAAAATTCTTTTCTTGTATCCAGACTAATACCAATCCAACGCATTTCATGAATAAAAT